TATCATGGGATAAGTAAGCAGTTTTTTTTAGTTGTATCGACCCAGTCGCTCACTAATGGATCTTTACGGTGCTTTTTCTATCAATTTGGGAACTTTATCCATAGAGTAGTAGTATAGGCCATACTTTCTTCCTATTTTGATTCTCGTGAAGTGTCCTTCCTTCCTACAGCTGATAGGGCAAAATCGTTGTTTTGACGATCCCTATGTAGAAAGCCCTTTTTCTAGTATTTACTAGAAAATTTGATCCTTTCTTTTTTTTTTTCTTCTTTCTATAGTGGAGATAGTCGCACGTAATGACAGATCACGGCCATATTATTAAAAGCTTGCGGTAAGAAGGGGTTTCGTTCTAGTGCCCGGAAATAATATTCCAAAGCCTTTGTATGCTCTCCATTGCTTGTGTGTATAAGGCCTATATTATAGAGTATATAACTTCGATCATAGGGATCAATTTCTAGTCGCGTAGCTTCATAATAATTCTGCAAAGCTTCCGCATAATTTCCTTCGGATTGAGCCAACATCCGTTACGGTCGTTCATTCTATTCAAAAAATCTCCGTTCCAAAACCGTACATGAGGTTTTCATCTCATACGGCTCCTCCCTTCTGTACATAGTACTAAGCGAAATAATCTATAGAATAAAAATAGAATTAGTCCCATCTTATTATGAACCGAAAGGGGCTGGTATTTTTCCAAGAAATCTCTAGCCAACCTTCCCGCAAGAGGTTTTTCTTAACACCAATGAATTCTATTAATGCTAGAGGAAAACGATAGCTCCAAGAATTTCTTTGTTCTCAACGCCTCCTATTTAGAGGAATTAGCCACTTCAACGATCTTTGATGGTTATAGGGGTATCCAAAGTACAAACCTGATGGTTGTTTGTTATCCCAACCATTCTTCCCAGCCCTGATACCGATCAGGAAAGGGCTAATTTCTAACAAAGTTTTTCTCTTGTTGATTCCTATTTCTAGGTGTAGTGCTTTTCTCCCCTATGCTGCCTATTGGTATGGTACTAGTAGAGTAGGATTGGCCTGTAATACAGAACCTATCCTGTAGGTGTAACCTTTCGCTCAATACTCAAATCTACAATTGAAGCATCTGAGGCCGCATCAATCGAGGATACACGACAGAAGGAATTGTTAGTTCACCTCACCTTCCCCAAGCGTGGGTTTCCTTTACTAATTTTGTTCTCTCTATGCGAACCCCCTCTCTTTCTCGTAAGACTGAGGTGTAGGTAGGGCTAAAAAAAAAAAAAAGAGTCAAATCGCACCATCTCTATAATAAGTAAATGCCCTTTTTTCCCCTGAGGTTGTCGGAATTATTCGCAATAAAATATTGGCTACAATTGAAGAGGTCTTATCAATGAAATTTCCATTTATACGGGATCTAGGCATAATTCCCAACCCATTCTATATAGAATTGTTTTCATTTCTTCACAAAATAACATAAAAACAAACACATTCGATTCTTATAAATCGATCGATCCATATGCTCTAAATGGATAAGAGAGGTATGGATTTTCCGCTCAGCTCAAATTGTCTCCTTTTCCTTCTGTTTGGACAAGAAGAGATATGAAATATTTGACTAAGATTGGATTTCATTCCACTTTTCTATTTCTCAACAATAACTTCTCTCATCAGCTATTTCGCGTTTTCAAAGTCATTAATTGTCTCATACCCTTTTTTAGATTTCGATTGTATGGCGTAGCGTACCTTATGCAAACAGAATTCTAGGGTTCCTCTATTTTATTATGGAATAAGAAGAATTCTTCCATTCTCTTTTTCTTTGGTTTGGGGAAAACCCAAACTAAAACTTTTCGAGGGAGCGGAATTCCTAGTAAAAAAATCCTGGATCCTTCCACTTAGATGAAAAGGAATTTTTCCAATAGAACCATGGAACCCCCGAGCCGTTGTGGTTGTACCTGTACTGCAGGAATAGGAAAACTCGCTATTCACTTAGTTTATTTTCCATAATAAGATTATGTAGGAGAGATGGCCGAGCGGTTCAAGGCGTAGCATTGGAACTGCTATGTAGACTTTTGTTTACCGAGGGTTCGAATCCCTCTCTTTCCGTTTCTCTTAATTGATCAACGTTAACGATCACAATGTATCAAATCAAATAACAATTTATTCCAGCAATAATACCTTTATTTAATAGAAATTTTTTATAGTAAATTACTGTGGTATGTAAAATACACATAGAGGAAAGAACAAAAAAGAAAAAAGGATCCTAGGGTTAATCCATTTATGCTAGTTGAATGGGAAAATACGAATTAAGGGCCTTAGGTCGATTTAGTTCGGGGAAAGGGGAAGGGGAAGAAAATTCTATGAACTTTTCCTTTTTTCGTTAAGTTCAAGTCTGACGAGAGTAATATTCTACAACTAACAACTCATTTATTTTGAGACCGACCCACTTCCTATCTAGGATTTTTTTAACTAGTCCTTTATATTGCAATGTGTCAATCGTCAAATGCTTTGGCAATTTCCCCGGGTCGGATGAAGCAATAGAATTTTGAATCAGACGTTTTGATCTTTGGTTATCCTTCGTAGTAATAATATCTCGGGGTTTGCAACGAAAACTTGGTATATCGACTATACGACCATTAACTAAAATATGTCTATGGTTAACTAATTGCCGGGCCCCAGGAATGGTTGAAGCCATACCCAATCGAAAAAGGATATTATCCAAACGCATTTCAAGTAATTGTAGTAAAACCTGACCTGTTGACCTTTTTGCTTTTCCAGCGATATGTACATATCTAAGTAATTGTCGTTCTGTCAGACCATAATGAAAACGCAATTTCTGTTTTTCTTGAAGACGAATACGATATTGCTCTTTTTTCCCAGAATGGAATTTCTTTTTCAGATTACTTCCGGATTTAGGTGTTTTTCTAGTGAGTCCTGGTAAAGCTCCCAGACGGCGTATTTTTTTTAAACGAGGTCCTCGATAACGGGACATGAAGACTCCTTGTTTATTTTATTGAAATTTCATTTTACACAATTAATTTCATTGTATTTACATTACAGAATACATCAAAATTAAAACTGAATTAAACTAAAGGATAAACAGAGTAAAATCTACTAAAGTACCACAAAAAATGGAATTTCATCAACATCTGGATTTTTTGTATATATATTATTTATTTTATTGTTTTGTATCTAGCAAAATTGTAAGGTAGAACCACATAATAGATCCTGGATTCTCCATTTAATTCGGAGAAAAAGAGAAAAAGAGAGATTCTTGTTCATGGAACATCGATATAGAAAAAAGCCGACTATCGGATTTGAACCGATGACCCTCGCATTACAAATGCGATGCTCTAACCTCTGAGCTAAGTGGGCTTACATAACAGAAATAGTGTAACAAATAGAAATATGTATAGTATAGGAAATCCGTAAAATGTCAGATCTTAATTATTAATCTTAGCTATTAACTAGTTCGAAATTGGAAGTTCTACTTAGAAAAAAATACTAGAACTTCATAAAGATAAAGTTAACTTGATATGCTTAACTGGAGGATATCCTTAAATAGGATTATAGAAATTTTTGAACTTTCTTTTTATTTCTCTAATTCGCAAATTGATTTTTCTAATAGAATAGAATCTATTCCAATTTCTATATTGAATTTGATTTCAGATATTTTCAATTTGATATGGCTCGGATGAGTAATCTAATACATAGAAAAGAATAATATATATGATGAAAGATATAATAAAGAGAAAATGCGAATTTCTTGGCATTTTCATTCGATCATTATAGACATTTTTTGAGATATTTTGTTTTTTTTGTTATTTCTTAATAATTTAATGATTAATATTTCACTAAGGAGAACATAGAATCATAGCAAATGAAATTGCTAATTCTGATTAGAAAAAAAAAAAAGAATGAATATCAAGCGTTATAGTATGATTTTGAATACTCTAAAAAAGAAAGGCGGGGGGGGGTGGGGGAGAGAAAAACTTTGGGATATATTGATTCGGATTGAATTGCAAATACATCAACGATAGAATCAATTCAATTCTGAATTGCAATAAGCAGGGTCTGTCAAATAGAGACGAACTGCTAGACTACGTCGAGTAATTAATTCAACGATTCCAAAAAAAACTAAGAGATGGATGAAATTACACAAGGAATCCAGGTCTCAATCAAAGAAAAGGAAAATGGGGATATGGCGAAATCGGTAGACGCTACGGACTTGATTGTATTGAGCCTTGGTATGGAAACCTGCTAAGTGGTAACTTCCAAATTCAGAGAAACCCTGGAATTAAAAAAGGGCAATCCTGAGCCAAATCCGTGTTTTGAGAAAACAAGTGGTTCTCGAACTAGAATCCAAAGGAAAAGGATAGGTGCAGAGACTCAATGGAAGCTGTTCTAACGAATCGAGTTGATTACGTTGTGTTGGTAGTGGAACTCTCTCTAAATTTAGAGAAAGTAAGGGCTTTATACATCTAATACACACGTATAGATACTGACATAGCAAACGATTAATCACGGAACCCATATCATAATATAGGTTCTTTATTCTTTTTTAGAATGAAATTAGGAATGATTATGAAATAGAAAATTCTGAATTTTTTTAGAATTATTGTGAACCCATTCCAATCAAATATTGAGTAATCAAATCCTTCAATTCATAGTTTTCGAGATCTTTTAAAAAGTGGATTAATCGGACGAGGATAAAGAGAGAGTCCCATTCTACATGTCAATACTGACAACAATGAAATTTCTAGTAAAAGGAAAATCCGTCGACTTTATAAGTTGTGAGGGTTCAAGTCCCTCTATCCCCAAACCCTCTTTTATTCACTAACTATAGTATTTATCCTCTTTTTTTCTTTTTATCAATGGGTTTAAGATTCATTAGCTTTCTCATTCTACTCTTTCACAAAGGAGTGCGAAGAGAACTCAATGGATCTTATGCTGCTATTCATTGAATAGATTTCTTTTTTATTATAGTATCGGCAAGGAATCTCGATTATTAACTCTATTTTTAAGTATTATTAAGTAAG